TTTTAGTGGATTCCTTGTTCAAAAAAAAATTATTCGCAAAAAAAAAGAGGCATTTTTACCCATCTGCTGGTTGAATTCGTGGAATACGATTGAAGTGCGCAACGCAAAAGGGTTTGATATTCAATATCTTCAATGAAATATTGAAGCACGCTAATTACTTTAATTAAGTTCCTATGGCATATCATATATAAATAAGATCCTGGATTGGGTATATCTGTGTAACAATTTCTGTTCTGGGGTTTACATATACACAAAATTACACATAAATGTTGTTATAGTTATACTTGAAATTGAAAAGGATTTATTATTGAAAATTATTGATACTGATTAGTTGTGTATCAATTGCATTTTCTTATGCCATTAAGGAAACACAATACGAGATCCAAGAACTTAACAGTCAATAGTTAATGGGTCCAATTTCATTTGCGCTGAATTTTTGATTGTGTGACTCAAAATCCAAATATTTTCTTTCAAAAAAGGAGGGAAATTTTTCGGCGTTGTGTATTTTGATATTTGAGATACTATACAATTAATAGAAGGGTCCGGCTCCAATCAAAACAAAAAAGGAAGGATTTTTTTAGTTTCAGTTTATTAGGAAAGGAATAAGGAAAATGGTATTCCAGATGCAAATCAATAAATAAAAAAGGGGGGATTAAGTATTTATTAAGTAATAACCCACCAGGAATATTTCCATCTATTTTTATCGTTTTGGCGGCATGGCCGAGTGGTAAGGCGGGGGACTGCAAATCCTTTTTCCCCAGTTCAAATCTGGGTGTCGTCTGATCAAGAAAAAACTCGAAATCCCTTTGCTTGCTGATATAATAGAAGTCGCCGAATCCTTGCCTAGCATAAGCAGAGGAAAAGGACTCGAACTTCCGAAACTTGCTTTATTTTGATTTTAAGAAGCTGGAGGCTAAAAGACTGTCAATCCTTGCGCTTGGGATTCCAGGGAGAATTTTAGTATTTAGTATAGGAAGGGCTAGACTATCAAAACTTCCAGTACTAATGTCTAATGACTGATTCTTGAATTAAACGGTTGAGCGGGGAATTGGTAGTTGTGGAAAGGGTGGAAGATGCTTTGTATACAGACTCGCGAGAATTTATGAGTGCTCAGACATACATTCAAGCAATATTGGATGAATAATTGCTTTCTTTTATAGAATATAGAAAAAAAAAAGACTAAGGGTTGGGGTTGAAAAATAAAACTTCTTTATTTTCGGTAACACCTAAGCAAAATAGATTATTAATATAATAGAGGGTCTCCCAAGTATTTCACAACAACACTCGGGAGGCCGTAAGGATTAGATCAAACGGTAAATAGAGATATGTGATAGATAGTGATTTATCTTGATTGTATATTGTTATGCTGTTTTATTATGAAGGGTAACAAAAGAACCAATAGGTCTTACTATTCCTGCATGTTCCATTAATCGGCCTCCCTTGATAATTACAAGAAAGTAACTGTCTATCTTGCTTGTACTTAATGCTTCCAAATTCTCCCACAAATCATATCCGAACTTGTTATGGGTGGAGTTATTGGGTTGGTTCATCAATAGCCTTCGTTCAAAATCCCTTTTTGACTCTGTGCCATTGATTACATTATTATTAGTGATCAATAATGGAAGAGTTTCTTCATATTCATAGAGATAGGAGACAGAATTCACATGGATATAGTAAGTCTTGCTTGGGCTGCTTTAATGGTAGTCTTTACATTTTCCCTTTCACTCGTAGTATGGGGAAGAAGTGGACTCTAGGATCATTACTAATTTAATTGAGTTGAGTAATCAAACTGTATTAATGGTTTCATAGATCGTTCTGCAAAGCGTTTTTCAAGAAAAATATCTTCATAGAAAAATTCTACTGGAATCCAGTAAAGTAATGTAATAGATGAAGAATAACCTTTCAATCAAACAAATATTTCATTCAATTATTCCGATGTTTGTATTTTGAAAGTAAAAGGAATACACATGATATGAAATCAAAATTTTTTCCAACCGAATTCGTCCTAAAATAAAAATATTCTATTTAGATGAACTTTAACAGAATGATATATGGCAATGAGGAGCAACCAACCCCCTTTTTATTTGTTTCCCGCTTTACTGTTCGAAGAGGAAGTCTATCTGTTATTATGTAGATACGTACTTTATACCGAGGGAAACACCGATATAGCGTTTGTCCAACGAAGTACTACGCATAATATTGCGGGGGGCGATTCACATACTGTGCATTTACCTTTTAGACTCCTAGAAATGTTATTTCTGTTTTATCGACTCGCTTAATATCATGGTTCACGCGTTATAAATAGGTGGTATCTACTACTCTTTTTACAAATATGAAGAATTGAATTTCCCACGGAATTCCTTGAATCACCTGTCAATGGCTAAATAAATGACTCCTTGTTGGAATGCTAAAAAAAAGATGACTAGATTTCTTTTATATTATATAATCTATTCTACGCCCATACCATACCTTCTTCCGTTGATTTGATTGTTTCGGCGGA